AACTCTTTTTTTTTGAGGATCCATTATAATAATGAGAAAGATTTCTGCATATCCGTAAAAATCGGTCAATAATATCAAAATCCGATGAATCGGCCCAGACCGGCTTACTAATGGGATTCCCTAATCCATTACAAAAATTCGCTTTAGCCAATGATCTAATTAGAGGAATAATTGGAACTATTATATCAAGCTTTTTGATAACAATTTCGATTAGAAATGCATTTTGCAGCATTTGACTACGTACCACGGAACGATTTAGTCGCACATTTAAAAAATAGCCTAAAAAGTGAAATGAATGTTCGGATAATAGGTTTATGTGGATCGTTCCTGGTTGAGCCCAAAGATCAAAATGACATTGCCATAAATGGATAAAATAGTATTTCCATTTATTCATTAAAAGAGGCGCATTCTTTGAAGCCAGAATGGATTTTCCTTGATATCTAACATAATGAATGAAAGGATCCTTGAAGAATGTTAAGGTAGACAAAAAATCCTTAGCAACGACTTCTACAAGATGTTTTCTTTTTGCATAGAAAAAGATTCGCTCAAAAAAAACACTAAAAGATTTTAATCGTAAATGAGAGGATTTGTTACGTAGAAAATAGAAGATAGATTCATATTCACATACATAAAAATTATATAGGAAGAAGAAAAATCTTGGATTACTTTTTGAAAAAGTCGAAATCCTTTTTTTAGGAGTAATAAGACTATTCGAATTACAATAATCATAAAGAAACCATCTTAATAAATGAAAGAAAGGGACATCTTTCACCCAGTATCGAAGGATTTGAACTAAGATTTCCAGATGGATAGGATAGGGTATTCGTATATCTAACAAATAATTTAAATATGTAAATTTATCCTCAAAAAAGGGAAAAATGGAATGAATTGATTGCAAATTATTATAAGATTTTAGGATTTCTGCCTCCTCTAAGGAAGAGCTTAATTGTAGGGAAAATGGAATTTCTACAACGACGGCAAAACCCTCTGATATTATTTGAGAATAAATATAAATATTCTTATTATACCTCAAAAATGTATTTTTTTTAGAATCATTAGCAGAGATGATCAAATGATTCTGTTGATACATTCGAGTAATTAAACGTTTTACAATTAGTAAACTAGATTTATTATCATAACCTATATTTTCCGCAAAAATGGATCTATTTAAATCATGACCATAAGCAAGTCCATAAATATACTCCCGAAAAACAAGTGGGTATAGGAAGTCCTGTTGGCGAGATCTATCCAGTTCTAAATATACTTGATGCTCCTCCATTTTAGAAATTCTATTTTTTTGTCAAAAGATCCGAGATTCATTGGATTCTCAAATGATACATAGTGCGATACGGTCAAAACAGGGTATTCTATTATATATTCGAATTCGAATAAAAAACGAATATGAATAGATACCTAGAAAACAAGTAAAACCTATGAATAGACTCTCTCTTCGCTTTTTCCATCTAATTGTTCTAGCAAGCTAGTTAGAAATCCTTTATTTCTTTTATTTTTTTTTTTGTCAGCCCGATCGCTCTTTTGATTTTGGAAAAAAATCTCTTTATCAATATACTCTTTCTTCTACACATTTATCGCTACTCCATAACATAATGGAGAATAGCTAATAGTTAGGACTCATAACAAAAATCAATAATCCATTCCTGGGAGAAGCTTTTTCCACAGCAAACACTAATCTCTTTTTAACGTACAATTAGATGGGGTAATCATTCAAATTTAAAATGAAAGCTCGTTGCTTTTTGTTTCCCTATAATTGGAGCTGCCAAGCTCTATCCCTTTATTAATTCAACCCAACTGAATTTTTTTTTGTTCCTAGCCAACAATTCAAAGAAAAATGGAGGCCGGGTCCAATAAGAATGAAATATTTTTAGAATTCGCCATTGATACGACATGCTGCTTTTTCCATTCATTCCTTTCTGGATCAGTCGTGGTCTTACAAACTTTACTGATGGTATGGATGAACCAATTACTTCATAGAAATGTGTAAAAAATGGAGTCGCGCTTAAAAGCCGAGTACTCTACCATTGAGTTAGCAACCCTAAAAAAATTCATTATAAGATTCATTAATTAATAAAATAAGGTGTGTATACCCAATCTGTGTATATCTAATCGCAATAAAAAAAAACGGATTGTTTGTATCAAAGAAAATCAATCTAACGAACCCACCATTTTTTGAAGTAAAAAAACCTATGTAACGTGAATAAATCAATCCATTTATTAATGATCGGATTATATTTGTTTAATACACTGTTGTCAATATTAGCGTTAAAAACAAAATACAATCAAGAAAACAAACGAATTTAAATTAGAAAAATATTAATATTCTAATTTTTAAATATTCTTCAATTCGATTCTTATTTTAAATTCTTATATTCAATTATTATGTTATAAGTATGAATTTGAAATAGAAATTCTATTCTAGAATAAAAAAAAAAAAATTATAGAATATAGAAAATTCAATAAATCAAAATATGAATTAAATAGA